ATATGTTCGATAGTTCCTTACCGTGTTAATTACCCAATTTTGGTCATTGTGATTCATCGGCAATACGGATTACGAGCTAGGAATAGATAGTACCTCTCTTTTCTCCCTTTAAAAAATGAAAAAAAAATAAAATTAAAATGATTGAAGTTTCTTTATTTGGAATCGTCTTAGGTCTAATTCCTATTACTTTGGCTGGATTATTCGTAACTGCCTATTTACAATACAGACGTGGTGATCAGTTGGACTTTTGATTAATTAACATCTCTTTTTTTTTTTTATTTTTACTGACCTCCTTCTTGCTTTCATATGCGGGAGGTCTAATTCCGATTGCTGCTCAATTATTTGAGCCCAGTCGTATTTTGACACAATTTAATAAACAAGAATGAAATCACGCTCTGTAGGATTTGAACCTACGACATTGGGTTTTGGAGACCCACGTTCTACCGAACTGAACTAAGAGCGCTTTTCTTGTTTTCTCTAAAAAATTAAAAGCCTAGAGAGAGGACATTCTTTAACTCGAATTTATTTTGTACATATATATACGCTCTCATAATAAATTTCAGACTTATATGTATGTCCAACTTTATTAAAAAAAATAGATCTAAAATAGACCCCTCGTTACTGCTCTTCTGAGCAGTAATAGGTAGGGATGACAGGATTTGAACCCGTGACATTTTGTACCCAAAACAAACGCGCTACCAAGCTGCGCTACATCCCTTTCAATTGGTTTACAGTGTCATTGTAGATAATTCCTGGCTTGTTTTCCACATCCTTCTTTTTTTGTCTCATATCAGATAACAATCATATCTATAATAAAATATATTTATATCTATAATAAAATATATTTATATAATAAAATATAATAAAATTTTTACTTTTTTTTTTTTTACAAAAATTATCTCAACTTCCTTTCAATTATAATTTTGAAAACGGGGGGGTTACGTATACAAATACAATAACTTCTTAACTACATGTACATCTATAGTTATATATATTACTATATATAATGTAATACAATAAAGAAGAAAGAAGGAGGATTTCAAATGCGAGATCTAAAAACATATCTTTCCGTAGCACCGGTACTAAGTACCCTATGGTTCGGTTTGTTAGCAGGTTTATTAATAGAGATTAATCGTTTATTTCCAGATGCATTAACATTTCCATTTTTTTAATTCTAGTTATTAACATCATAAAGGGTAAAAAAATTTCGCGATACGATCAACGACTAATCCCCCCTTTTTCTCATTTTTTTTAGAATGAATTATAAAAAAGGGGGGGTGAAAGGTCATAAAAACGAGGGTTCAGGATCCAATTAAATTAGTATATAGAACTAAAAAAGTGTTGCTAGGGAAAGAGTATCTTATGAGATACTTCAAAAAAATACTGTACAAAAATTTTCCAATATAGTTTTCAAAAAAAATTTGTATTGCCTATTATTTTATTTTTATTGCAACAAAATATTTCCGAATTTTTTTTTGTTAACAGCTTCTATTTTTTTTGTTCTTTATGGATCCTAAAATTAAAATAGAAGATTGGGGTGACGCATAAATCCAAAATCCAACGGAGGTTTCATGGCCAAGGGTAAAGACGTTCGAGTAACAATTATTTTGGAATGTACGAGTTGTGTTCGAAATGATATTAAGAAAGAATCAGCGGGAATTTCCAGATATATTACTCAAAAGAATCGGCATAACACTCCTAGTCGATTGGAATTGAGAAAATTCTGTCCCTATTGTTATAAACATACAATTCATGGGGAAATCAAGAAATAGATCAAATTGAGTGCTTGTATGTCAACTTTTATTTTAAGAGCAGGAATAATGATAGTATCTATATATTATTTATTACATATATATAAATATAAAAAAATAAATCAATAGAAATAAATCTAATCCTATATTCTTAATTCTATATAGAAATTGTTTTTATTTGGATCCGATCAAAATAGGATTTTAGAGATAAGGAATAAAAAAATTATGAATAAATCTAAGCGACCTTTTACTAAATCCAAGCGATCTTTTCGTAGGCGTTTGCCCCCGATCCAATCGGGGGATCGAATTGATTATAGAAACATGAGTTTAATTAGTCGATTTATTAGTGAACAAGGAAAAATATTATCTAGACGGGTGAATAGGGTGACTTTAAAACAACAACGATTAATTACTATTGCTATAAAACAAGCTCGTATTTTATCTTTGTTACCTTTTCTTAATAATCAGAAACAATTTGAAAGAAGTGAATCGACCCCTAGAACTACTAGCCTTAGAACCAGAAAAAAATAGACTGATTTTTCAATTGACTAACAATTCCAATCTGAAGGAATTAAAAAAGAGATTACTATTTTGTTCGAAAAATCCAATCAAGAATCAAAATTTGATTGTTACGTCTGTCATAAAAAAAAAAAAGAATCGTCGAAAAGAATAACTAATTTTTTAACGACTATATACCCTCGGTTTGTTTTGACGATTTTTTTATAATACTATACTAATTTCTACTCCACCTTCCCCGAGCTAATTCTCCTTATAACTCTATTTCAAATATTTTAGTGGACTTCTTCTAATGCCCTTATTTTTTGATCTCATTCGAAATGGTATAAAGACAAGTCCTATTTAATAGAGCTATTTGTGCAAGTATTTTCCGATTAAGAAGTAATTGCTTCTTGTACATAGTGTGTATGAATAGGTTATAACTATAGAATACCCCCATTTCGTGAATTACGGCATTTATTCGAGTGATCCATAAACGACGAAAATCTCTTTTTCTTTTACCCCTATCCCGATGAGCCGAAACTAAGGCTCTTATTCTCTGTTGAGTCATAGTTCGTGTAAGTCGTGAATGAGCCCCTCGAAAGCTTGATGCAAATAAACGAAGTTTTGTTCTCCGCCTCCGAGCTATATATCCGCGTTTAATTCTAGTCATTGAATAAATCAAACTTTGATGAATAACTAATTATTTTTTTAGTTATTCGTTTCCCCTTTACTAGTCATTAATAACCAAACGAATTATTCCAATGTATAAAAAAAAATTCCAATGGCTTTTGCTACTCTAACCTTCCCCCCCACTATTTTTTGCTCGGTATTTTACTTTGCTTTGAAAGGATAAATTGCCTTGATATTTTATATTAAAAAAGTAGTAAATAGAAATGGATAAATAGTGGGTTCCATCGTTTTTATGGTTACTTCTAAAACGGTGAGGTACTCTCTATACACCGGAGCTCCTTCTTTTAATTAATCAATACTATTGGTAACTTGTACAATTCACATTCTTTGGCTCTACCCCATGAATATTCCAGTAATAGGTCTTTCACAACGAGACCCACTTTATACAGTAACGGTATTTCATTTTAAAAATTGATTTGGTTGTTTACCCTGTTAGTCCGTTCTGTAGTTGAATCTTTTGAATAAAAAGGGGAATTTCCCCCGCTTAATGGATAACCATTTGTTATCATTGGGGGTTTTCTAAAAAATGTAGTTGATTGGATTTGCACCAATGTAAACCATAAGTTTCATACACAATAGAAGATATGAACAATATATCTTTTTTAAATAATTAATCAAGTTCCTCCATTCGATTTTATTCACAGGTACCGATTCTTGATATTTCAAAAAGAATTTCCTTTTTGTGTCTCAGTCTATGATCTAAACGAGTCGCACATACACCCGAGTACATGTTCCTCGTCGCTGAGGGCATCCCCGAAGCGCTGGGGATTTCGTGACATTTCGGATTGGCTGTCTTGTATTTCTAATAAGTTGTTTAATGGTTGGCATACGGAATTATATAAATAATGGGCTGGTTTAGATTGGTTCTAACCGGCTAATTCTGAATTACTTCTCTTCAAGATTCTCTAAAGATATAAAATTAGCAATTGTAGATTTGCATTAAATCGCCCCTATTTTTTATTGAACCGCTACAAGATCAACAATTCCATGAGCTTGGGCTTCTGTTGCTGACATAAAAACATCCCTTTCCATGTCTTCGGATACAACCCATATAGGTTTGCCCGTTCTTTGTACATAAACCTTTGTGATGGTTTCGCGAATTTTTAGTAGTTCTTCCGCTTCCAAGATAAATTCTCCCGTTTGTGCCTCATAAAACGAACTAGCGGGTTGATGGATCATTACCCTGATGATATATAATAGAAAAAGGTCTTCTATTTCGCAGAATGAGGCGAGATAACAAAAAAACAGCGAAAATTGAAAAACCGTACAGGCTTTTTTTGTCCATTGCATACGGCTCCACAATGGAATTTATGTTTTTGACCTTTCGGGGAAAGAACAAAAAATATAGGTTGTATTATACGCCGATCCATAAACGATCCAATTACCATCCTTCTTTTTTGTAGGAGTTAAACAAATACTATGATGGTTCCGTTGCTTTATATATCATTTTTTTTTATTCGTCTATGATTCAGCAATCCCAAAGTGTCTTTTTTTTTTATAAGCTTCCGGTGTTAAAACAAAGTTTGTGACGCTGAGATGTGCCCGAAGAGGTAAGATATCATTTGAAATACCCCTTACTTATCTCATACTACTCTTTCAATATATAATCTAAATTTTTTTTAATCTAATAAATTTCATATCGAATTCGAAGTGCCATGCTATTATTACTTAACTAATTCATATTTACGATGGCGAAGGCATAGTATTTTTTCTCAAAATAAAAAAACTCATTGGCGCCAAGCGTGAGGGAATGCTATACGTTTGGTAATTGCTCCGCCGGCTAGGATAAAGGATGCTATTGAAGCGGCCAATCCCATGCATATTGTCTGTACATCGGGTCGCACAAATTGCATGGTATCATAAATAGCCATTCCAGATATTACCCATCCACCAGGAGAGTTTATAAACAAATAAAGATCTTTGGTATCCTTTTCTATACTGAGATATATCATAAGACTAATAAGTTGATTCGATATTTCGGTATCAACCTCTTGGCCTAAAAAAAATAATCTTTCTCGATAAAGTCGGTTGATTAGGATAAAAGTTTATTCCTTAGGAGCCGTACAAGCACCTTTTGATGCATACGGTTCAACAAAAATTGTTAAAAAATCAATGTGTCGATTCCATTTTTTTTCTAGAAGGTTTTTATTTATAACTTATAGGGGCTCCAAAAAATAAAAGAAAAAAGAAGTTTTGGCCCCCTTTACCCTTTATTAGATATTATACTCCTACTAATAAAACGATTGATTAAGCCTGTCAGACTAACTGGATTCATTGATATTTTTTTTTTCATCGAGATTCAGTTGAAATGGCGATGGTTTTTTCTTGTTACTGAGCGGGCTTATTCCTTTTTTTATTACATTTTTTAGGTTTATGCTCTACCCCGAGTAAAAGGAAAAATTTGCCCGATTTTTATTTGCACATATAGGACAAATGAACCAAATACCGCGTCTTTTTTTTTACTACTCCTTCTTTTTTTCAATTCATTTCTTTCACATGTCTTCTGTCAAATAGTCCAAAAAATTTTAATTAGATTGTTTGATTTGATCAACAGTTTTAGATCACCCCGTTTAAATTTTAAATTTTTTTATTTTTTTTTTTTATATAATTGTTGATTTTTAATCATAAGTAGTTAAGTAGTAATTTATTATATATTAATTATTTTATTAATTGGGTTTTTGCTAAACGGAGCCTGGATACCTAATTTTATTAGTCCGACCACGTAAACCATAAAAAAGTTTTGATAATAATATAATATCAATCTAAATACTCCCTGCATTTTATTCCACTTTATTTTTGCGCTTCGCGTTACAAATTTTTGTAAATTCAATCTTTTTGGGCGAAACAGAGGATATCTCGATCGAGGGAGAAAATGGGTAAATCCCATATAGCCCAATATATCTGACAAGTCGCACTATATGTCAACCCAAGATGTATCTCCTTCTCCAGGACTTCGAAAAGGTACTTTTGGAACGCCAATAGGCATGAACTGAAAAAAAAGAGAATGAAGTTCTCTATTTAACTTTGATGTGAAAACGTAAAACTGGGGGTTTCATTTTTTAATGATATTATCCTTTTTTCCTACTTTATTAATATTAGTCATATCATATTTAAATTAATCATATTTAATACATAAGTTGAATAAGCTAAAATAAAATATAAAATAAAAGTAAAAGAGAATGAATAAAAATAAAGAAAATTTTTTACGAACGGGCTTCTGAATAACCATAGCTATCTTGGTTCATATAAAATAGGATTCACCCCATTGCGTATTGGTACTTATCGGATATAGAATAGATCCGCTTCCCTTTTTTCCTATGAATCAAATTGTTCCATTATTACTAACAGAATAGAACAAATATTAATCCTTTTTTCCGAAATAATTACCTAAAAAAGGGGGGTCCATAACATAGTTTTTTCCAATGCAATAAAGTTACATAGTGTCCATTTTTCGTTGATAAAGGGGTATTTCCATGGGTTTGCCTTGGTATCGTGTTCATACTGTTGTATTGAATGATCCCGGTCGTTTGCTTTCTGTTCATATAATGCATACTGCTCTGGTTGCTGGTTGGGCCGGTTCGATGGCTCTATATGAATTAGCAGTTTTTGATCCCTCCGACCCTGTTCTTGATCCAATGTGGAGACAAGGTATGTTCGTTATACCTTTCATGACTCGTTTAGGAATAACTAATTCATGGGGCGGTTGGAATATTACAGGAGGAACTATAACGAATCCGGGTCTTTGGAGTTACGAAGGGGTAGCCGGAGCACATATCGTGTTTTCTGGCTTGTGCTTCTTGGCAGCTATTTGGCATTGGGTATATTGGGATCTAGAAATTTTTTGTGATGAACGTACAGGAAAACCTTCTTTGGATTTGCCCAAGATTTTTGGAATTCATTTATTTCTTTCAGGAGTGGCTTGCTTTGGTTTTGGCGCATTTCATGTAACAGGATTATATGGTCCTGGAATATGGGTATCCGACCCTTATGGACTAACCGGAAAGGTCCAACCCGTAAATCCGGCGTGGGGCGTGGAGGGTTTTGACCCTTTTGTTCCGGGAGGAATAGCCTCTCATCATATTGCAGCCGGGACGTTGGGTATATTAGCGGGCTTATTCCATCTTAGTGTTCGTCCGCCTCAACGTCTATACAAAGGATTACGTATGGGAAATATTGAAACCGTCCTTTCCAGTAGTATTGCTGCTGTCTTTTTTGCAGCTTTTGTTGTTGCTGGAACTATGTGGTATGGTTCTGCAACTACTCCCATCGAATTATTCGGCCCTACTCGTTATCAATGGGATCAGGGATACTTTCAACAAGAAATATATCGAAGAGTTAGTGCGGGACTCGCTCAAAATCAAAGTGTATCAGAAGCTTGGTCTAAAATTCCTGAAAAATTAGCTTTTTATGATTATATTGGTAATAATCCAGCAAAAGGGGGGTTATTCCGAGCGGGTTCAATGGACAATGGGGATGGAATAGCTGTTGGATGGTTAGGACATCCCGTCTTTAGAAATAAAGAAGGGCGTGAACTTTTTGTACGTCGTATGCCTACTTTTTTTGAAACATTTCCGGTTGTTTTGGTAGACGGAGATGGAATTGTTAGAGCTGACGTCCCATTTAGAAGGGCAGAATCAAAATATAGTGTCGAACAAGTAGGTGTAACTGTTGAGTTTTATGGTGGTGAACTCAATGGAGTGAGTTATAGTGATCCCGCAACTGTGAAAAAATATGCTAGACGGGCTCAATTGGGTGAGATTTTTGAATTAGATCGTGCTACTTTGAAATCCGATGGTGTTTTTCGTAGCAGTCCAAGAGGTTGGTTTACTTTTGGGCATGCTTCGTTTGCTCTACTTTTCTTCTTTGGCCACATTTGGCATGGTTCTAGAACCCTCTTCAGAGATGTTTTTGCTGGTATTGATCCAGATTTGGATGCTCAAGTGGAATTTGGGGCATTCCAAAAACTTGGAGATCCAACTACAAAAAGACCAGCAGTCTGATGCAACATTGCTTTTTTTATTCTAGTTTCTATTTACTATTTTATTTAATCGGTAGGGTAGTCTAGGAATCTTTATTTAAATCGCTGCCGTTTCTTTGATTCTTTTTCTTTCTTTATCCGGAGGGATACTGCTAAATAAACATAAACAAAATAGGTATGAAAGCTATAATTGTAAACCACGATCAAATTTATGGAAGCATTGGTTTATACATTTCTCTTAGTATCGACTTTAGGGATAATTTTTTTCGCTATTTTTTTTCGGGAACCACCTAAAATTTCAACTAAAAAATGAAATAATTTTTCATTAGCTTCATTGATGTAATCAGCCTCCAAAGATTTGGAGGCTGATTACATCAACTAGTCCCCGTGTTCCTCGAATGGATCTCTTAGTTGTTGAGAGGGTTGCCCAAAGGCAGTATATAGAGCATACCCAGTAAAACTTACAAGTAACCCAGATATAAAGATGGCAACTAGGGTTGCTGTTTCCATTATTATAGAATTGAAAGACCACAATGGATCTATGCTAAGATCGTTTATTTACAACGGAATGGTATACAAAGTCAACAGATCGTAATGAATACAAAAAAATATTTATGGCTACACAAACTGTTGAGGATAGTTCTAGATCTGGTCCAAGAAGCACTACTGTAGGGAAGTTATTGAAACCATTGAATTCTGAATATGGTAAAGTAGCTCCTGGATGGGGAACGACCCCTTTGATGGGTGTTGCAATGGCTCTATTTGCGGTATTCCTATCTATTATTTTGGAGATTTATAATTCTTCTGTTCTGCTGGATGGAATTTCAGTTAATTAGACTGAAAAGAATATTGAAGTCCTAGCTTTTAGTTCGATACAAAAAAGTAAAGTATGTAGGTCAAAAATGTTAGCCTATTCTCCTTTGGCAGTTCGACCGCGAAATTTTTTTCTGCATTGTATATTTCCGGAATATGAGTGTGTGACTTGTTAGAATTGACCCTATGGATAGTACAGAGAATGGGGTCTGTCATCTTTATCAAGATGGTTTTACTTCGTCGGATATTCATCCGAGTATCTGGAGCACGAACTAGATCAAATGGATCACAAAGTATTCGAACTATGATTCATACTTAATACTCAGACCTCGTAGCCGGACTTCTTTCCGTTATATCTTATAAACTTTAATCAATCAAAATAGTTTTCTGCCTTTAAAGGATCAAAGGACAAACGCTTCTTTGTATTTTATGTTTTTAGTCATTATAGCTATTTTTTTTATTGAATAAGTGATGATCCAAAGGTTCTGACTCATTGAACTTTGGACTTTAAAGGTTTCATTGAATTATCGTGGTTCTCGTATGAATCTGAGGTTTCAATTGATTAGTGAAGTAGGGTCTTAACAAGAGAATTCCTATCAATAATAAATAAATAAAACAAGACAAAATCCGCATTCCAATTCCATACAAATACCAAATAAAAAAGACAAGAGAGGTAGGTAATCTAGAAGATTCAAAAGGCCTGTAATGATCAACACAACATAAAGACGTATGAGCTGACTTGATTTTTTGGCGGTTAACCACAAAGAATAGCTTTCGCATTTTGACTCGTTCATCAAATATTAAATAAATGAGAGAGAATTTTCAAACTTTATATTCCATATTCGTTTTTGGGTATTTTTTTTTTTTTTTTTTTTTTGTTTGAGCTGTACGAGATGAAATTCTCATATACAGTTCTTGGAGGGGGAATAACCTTGGTTTACCTATCTCAATAAAGTTTATGATTGGTTCGAAGAACGTCTTGAGATTCAGGCGATTGCAGATGATATAACTAGTAAATATGTTCCTCCGCATGTCAACATATTTTATTGTCTAGGAGGGATTACCCTTACTTGTTTTTTAGTACAAGTAGCTACGGGATTTGCTATGACTTTTTATTACCGTCCAACAGTTACGGAGGCTTTTGCTTCTGTTCAATATATAATGACTGAAGCTAACTTTGGTTGGTTAATCCGATCAGTTCATCGATGGTCGGCCAGTATGATGGTCCTAATGATGATACTGCACGTATTTCGTGTATACCTCACCGGTGGTTTTAAAAAACCTCGCGAATTAACTTGGGTTACTGGTGTGGTTCTGGGTGTATTGACCGCATCTTTTGGTGTAACAGGTTATTCTTTACCTTGGGATCAAATTGGTTATTGGGCAGTCAAAATTGTAACAGGTGTACCTGACGCTATTCCGGTAATAGGATCGCCTCTTGTAGAATTATTACGCGGAAGTGCTAGTGTTGGACAATCCACTTTGACTCGTTTTTATAGTTTACACACTTTTGTATTACCTCTTCTTACGGCCGTATTTATGTTAATGCATTTCCTAATGATACGTAAGCAAGGTATTTCTGGTCCTTTATAAATAATATAGATTCTAGATATTTGTAATTACTCATTTATCTTATTACTTGGTGAAGGAACGGTAGTATTTTATTGCTATAAATATGTATTATTAATTAAAAAAATAAGACATGTATTTGGATATTTCCCTTCAACTCCACAATATTGTATTATTTTTTTGACAAAAAAGGTTGAGGGGAATTCTATGAAGAGAAAATGGATTATGGGAGTGTGTGACTTGAACTATTGATCGGGCCGTGCAGAAATATCTGCTACATTGGAATTCGCAACCAAATGTGTCTTTGTTCCAACCACTGTGTAAGCCCCATACAGGGGGTAGGCTGGTTCACTTGAAGAGAATCTTTTCTATGATCATACCCGACGATGTCGTGGACGAGTGGGCTCCGTAAAATCCAGTAGATTAGGGGATGGAACATAATCCTGATTATGTTTTTAGCTATTTTTTACTTAAAAAATTTTTAATAGTATGTAAATGCATTCATTTCCTCTGCGTCGACTTGATTTAAGATACTATCGGAGTGAATACAGGATCTAATGAAGAGTAGAGGGTAGACTCCATTAGTAACAAGTAAATCCTTTGTATTTGAAAAATCTCGATATAATTTTTGAGATTAAGGACGAATTTATAAGGTATGAGACGATCCAAAAAGCACTTAATCAACTTTTTAATTTTTAAGCTTACGTGGGTGTTGAGCAGTTACCGGTAAGAATGGAATTTATGGCAATCTTTAGTTTCAATAACTTAACTTTGGAATCGGAATTTTTTTTTTATTACATATTAAAAACTTCTGGATAACATATTTGTTTTTTGTATGTATTAATTTAGGTTGGTTAATTATTGCTCGAGCCGGATGATGAAAAATTATCATGTCCGGTTCCCTCGGGGGATGGATCCATAAGAATTCGCCTATCCCAATAACAAAAAAACCAGATTTGAATGATCCTGTATTACGAGCTAAATTAGCTAAAGGTATGGGTCACAATTATTATGGAGAACCCGCGTGGCCCAATGATCTTTTATATATTTTTCCAGTAGTCATTCTTGGTACCATTGCCTGTAACGTAGGCTTAGCGGTTTTAGAACCATCAATGATTGGTGAACCTGCGGATCCTTTTGCAACTCCTTTGGAAATATTACCTGAATGGTATTTCTTTCCTGTATTTCAAATACTTCGTACCGTGCCAAATAAATTATTGGGTGTTCTTTTAATGGCTTCAGTACCAGCGGGATTATTAACCGTACCCTTTTTGGAAAATGTTAATAAGTTCCAAAACCCTTTTCGTCGTCCAGTAGCGACAACCGTATTTTTGGTTGGCACCGTGGTGGCCCTGTGGTTGGGTATTGGGGCAACATTACCAATTGATAAATCTCTAACTTTAGGTCTTTTTTAATTAAATTTATTCAATTGTAAAATACGTGCGTATCTAGGGAGTATCCATTTCAAAATGAATTCTCCCTAGATACATATCTATAGATACATATATAATTAATTCTAATTACTTTAAAAGGTTTCGACTATAAAATCGAAATTACGTTGAAGGTTTAAAATCCACTTCAATTTCAAATTTACTTTGTTAGTAAATTTGAAATTGAAATGCTTTTTCTATTTTTTTTCTAGAATGTCTAATACCTTTTTTACATCTTCTATGTGAAAATGTTTAATTTTGATAAGGTCTTCTTGACTGTTATTCAAAAGGTCCAATAATGTATGTATATTGGACTTTTTGAGACAATTGTAGATTCTGGGAGGCAATTCTAATTGGTCAATAAAAATATATTGAAATGCTCGTTCGTTTTTTTTTTTTCTTAGGTTAACTAATCTATTATGAAAAGGAAAAAGGGGTAAAGTAGCTTGATGTTGATTGTTTTCTAAATAGAACGTTTCTTCTTCTACATGTAGAAAAGGAATAAATAAATTAATCAAATTCCGGGAGGCTTCATGAAGTGCTTCTTTAGGAGTTAAACTTCCATTTGTCCATATTTCTAGAAAAAGAATCTCTTGGTTTTCATTCCCATTCCCGTAAGAATGAATACTATGATTCGCGTTTTGAACAGGCATGAATACAGCATCTATAGGATAACTTCGGTCTTCAAAGTTATTTGACATTTTTAGATTATATCCTCGATTCCTCTCGATTTTTAATCCAATACACAAATCTATTGGTTCTGTTAAGGTAGCTATATGCTGTGTATTATCAACAATTTCCACAGAGGGCGGTAAAATGATGTCTTGAGCAGTTATATATCCGGGGCCTTGGACACAAATAAGCGCGTTGCGCGTTCCATATAGATTACTTCTTAATACAATCTCCTTCAAATTCATTAAAATTTCATGTACTGATTCTTGAATACCTACTATGTTAGAATAGTCATGTGGTATGTTCTCAGATTTTGCACGTGTAATACATGTTCCTTCTAGTTCGCCAAGTAAAGCTCGTCGCATCGCAATGCCTATTGTGTCGGCTTGACCTTTCATAAGTGGAGACAGAATAAAGCGTCCATAATAAAGACGCTTACTGTCTCTTTTTGATTCAACACACTTCCACTGTAGTGTCCGAGTAGATACTTTTACTTTCTCTCGAACCATAGTAATTTTATTTGATCAGATCATTGAATCGTTTATTTCTCTTGAAACCCTTTCAGTCTTTTTTAGTTCTATACACGTCTTTTTTTAGGGGGTCTACAACCATTATGTGGCATAGGGGTTACATCTCGTACGAAACTTAAAAGTATACCGCTTCTACGAATAGCTCGTAATGCTGCATCTCTTCCTAGTCCAGGGCCTTTTATCCTTACTTCAGCTCGTTGCATACCTTGATCCACTACTGCTCGAATAGCATTTCCTGCTGCGGTTTGAGCAGCAAAAGGTGTTCCTCTTCTTGTGCCCCGGAACCCACAAGTACCCGCGGAGGACCAAGAAATCACCCGACCTCGTACATCTGTAACGGTCACAATTGTATTGTTGAAACTTGCTTGAACATGAATAACTCCCTTTGGTGTTCTACGTACATTTTTACGCGAACCACTACGTGTATTTTTACGTGAACCAATTCTTAATATAGGTTTTGCCATATTTTTTTTTCATTTCACAAGAAATATATGGAGATATCCATTTCATGTTAAAACGGACCTTTTTTTTTTTTGACAGCTCCTCGGAAGTCCCTTTTCCTTTGTTTTATTTACTTGAGTAAGATTATCCTTGTCTTTGTTTATGCCTCGGGTTGGAACAAATTACTATAATTCGTCCCCTCCTACGGATTAGTCGGCACTTTTCACAAATTTTACGAACGGAAGCCCTTATTTTCATAGTTGTTGTTCCTTAATTCTCTGAATATACGTATTGTTTTGTTGGACGAAAAAAGGTTTATTGATATTTTTTAATCTTGAATTGTATCTTCTCGACAGGGATGTTGAAATTTACAAAACCACTTGTTCATTGGAATCCTTGTTATGGAGTCTAAAAAAAGTCTGTCCCCTTATTAACTTATACCTAAGAACGTACTAAAATTTTTAGCTTTTTATCCTATAGGTATACCTATAGTCGAATCCTTTCAGAAGCATGACCTAAAATTAAACAAATCTTGAGTATCTAAACAAACTCGAACCATGCTGTAAGGAAGTGATTAAGAAATAAAACTTTCATTAATTTTTTTATTTAATTTCATTCGAGGTAAAACATTCTAAACTTTTTTCGCAGGGTGATATTACACAACCCTTTTTTTTTCATAAATGGTAAATTCTGGATATCCAATTAGAAGGATTACCATATATAACACAAAATTTCTCCGCCGATTCTTTTTAGTCGAGCCTCTCGGTCTGTCATTATACCTTGAGAAGTCGAAAGGATTACAATTCCTATTCCGCCTAAAATTCTTGGAATTCGTTGAGAGTTAGAATAGATTCGTAGACCCGGTCGACTGATTCTTTTTAAATTTAAAATATTTTTATAGGATTCTTTCTTATTTCGTCTATGTCGTAGGGTTAAAATAAAAAAATAGTGGTTGTTTTCGCGATGTTTCCTTACGTTTTCGATAAAACCCTCTCGTAAAAGTATTTTAACAATGCTTTCTGTAATGTTAGTCGATCCTATCCGAACCGTTCCTTTTCTATTCATGTCAGCATTTCGTATAGAGGTTATTATATCAGCAATAGTGTCTTTCCCCATGATAAGTTAAAATTCCTTAATTGTTTGTTCTATAATTTTGATATAATCAACATGCTTTTTTTTTTTAATTTTTTTATTTATTTATATTATATATAGAAGAAGATATTAATATATGAATTAAATTATTATTAAGGTAAGGGTATATACGTGATACACAATCTATTAATTTAATTAATTTTATTTCAACAAATAATATACTTACTATCAATGTCTTATAATACCTCAGGAGCTAATGAAACTATTTTAGTAAAGTTTAATTGTCTCAATTCTCGTGGGATCGCCCCAAAAACTCGAGTTCCTTTTGGATTTCCTTCTTGATCAATGACAACTGCGGCATTGTCATCATAGCGTATTATCGTCCCGTTTTTACGTTTGAGTTCTTTACAAGTACGTACAATTACAGCTCTGATCACTTCTGATCTTTCTAGAGGAGTATTTGGTATTGCTTCCTTGATGACAGCAACAATAACGTCACCAATATGCGCATATCGGCGATTACTAGCTCCTATTATTCGAATACACATCAATTCTCGAGCCCCGCTGTTGTCTGCTACATTCAAATAGGTTTGTGGTTGAATCATATCATTTTTTTGTCTCTCTTCTTTTAATAGGACGAAGTAAAAAAATATTGTTTGTCAAAAAAAAACTTATAATCATTTTATAGTTTTATAATTAAATTAAAATGTTATTTAGCTTTTAAATTCTAGATTCCTATTCAGAAATAATGAATTGTGTTTTTATAGGCATTTTTGATGCCGCTATTGAAATAGCTTTTCTGGCTATAGTTTCGGGTACACCACCCATTTCATAAAGGATTTTACCAGGTTTAACCACAGCTACCCAATACTCTGGGGATCCTTTTCCAGAACCCATACGCGTTTCCGCGGGTCTTACTGTAACTGGTTTGTCTGGAAATATACGTACCCAAATTTTTCCACCACGACGTACATTTCTTGTCATTGCTCGTCGCCCTGCTTCTATTTGTCGAGATGTGATCCAAGCGGGTTCAAGTGTTTGAAGAGCATATCTGCCAAAACAAATACGATTCCCACGAGAAGATATTCCTTTTAGTCTTCCTCGATGTTGTTTACGAAATCTGGTTCTTTTTGGGTTATAGTTGATGGGTTTTTTCTAAATTATAACTTCCACCTCTACTACAGAACTGAACGTGAGAATTTCTTCTCATACAGCTCCTCGCGAAAAAAGCTTGTATATAGCTGTAATTAATGATTAAGCCTATTAATCATAGTATTTTTTTTTTCAAAATAACGTAATATCATAATCTCGAATGTACTTTTTGTTATAATTAGAATATTCTAACAAAGTTTTTTTTTCTTATTTTTTTTTTTTTTTTTCAAAAAAAAACACACACACAACTTTTTCGCCGGCGAATATTTACTCTTTCAATATCTATTTAAGTTTGATGTTTATCCCACGAGGTCTCAGAATCAAAATCATAATCAGAATAGATAAAAAAGTTTATGGTTTATTCCGCCATCCTGTCCACTGAATTACGAAGATTTGTTTTTTACTAGAATCCTCTATATTCGTGGGTTCCGTCGTTCCCATCGCTTCTTATGTAATCATTAGGCCCGAATGCTACAATGGAGCTCTTACATGAAATTTTTCATTTCATTTTTTTTTTTTGAGTCAATTTTATCAGTTTTTATTGGCTCAAGGCTCTTAATTTTTTGTTTACAGATTTATCTAATTATTACGACTTAATCTGTATTGATGCTTTATTACATTGCTTTTCTTACGGAGACCTCATAGACTTTCCAAATTGGAATCATATATCATTAATATTAAATTTTTTCTCTCTTTCTTTCATCCTTCCATTTATCCGCATACTTTTCGATTACCTTTACTAACTTATAATAATTTTTCTTTATTCTTTTTTTTTTCAGTTGCTACAATGATATGATCAGCCTAACATATCTTGACTGATTTTTTTGTATCCAGATAATACGAAGCAATGAGTTGCTTAGGTTATTTATTAATGCTATAGTTATTAGTTGCTCTTATTAGGTAAGTTCTTTTTTCGTTTTTTATCTGAATCTAATCCTAAAACAACGAGTCACACACTAAGCATAGCAATTATATCAAAGTAGTTTTGATGGAATTTTTTATTTAACCTTATAGAATTGCTTATTTTATTAAAGAAGGCTGCAATTTTTTATTACTATATAATATAGTGTTATACTACATAGTTTTCGTTGTTTATCGTTCGTCTACGAATATCCAAATTTTTATTCCTAAGACACCATAAATTGTTCGAACTGTATAGGAACAATAATCAATTTTAGCTTCAATTGTTTGTAAAGGAACTCGGCCTTCTCTTATCCATTCAACACGTGCTATTTCTTTTCCGTCGATACGTCCTGCAATTTGTACTTGAATTCCCCTTGTATTCGCCTGTTCAGTTAATTCAATAGCTTTTTTCATCGCTTTTCGAAATGAAACGCGATTTTTTAATTGTCCAGCTATAAATTCTGCAAGAATATTAGGATGCCCATACGGGTTGGAAATTCTGGTAATAGCAATGTTGAGTTTTCTATTGACACAATTCAGTTCGTTTTGAACATTCATCTGTAATTCTTCGACTTTTTGGGGTTTATCTTCAATTAATAATTTAGGAAATCCCATATAGATTATGATCTGAATTAGATCGATTCTTTTTTTAATTTCGATACGTGCAATTCCCTCCATACCAGAGGATATTTTTATATTTTTTTGTACATAATTTTTAATACAGTCTCGTATTTTTTTATCTTCTTCTAAACCTTCAGAATACTTTTTTGGTTGTGCAAACCAAATAGAATGATGACTTTGGGTTGTACCAAGTCTGAAACCAAGTGGATTTATTTTTTGTCCCATAGACCTCCACTACTGTATGTATCATAATATGTTAGATTTCTTTTTTCATTGCTGCATACAGGCTTTTTTAAATACATAAAATATTCTTCAGATTGTTGATAGAAGGATATATCTTCCACTACGATAGTTATATGA